ATTAGAAAGATAGAAAGAATAAAAGAAAAGGATGGGGGAATAATAAAATTTCTTAAACTTAAAGCGGATTATCATATATATTCGTCTAAAAAGATGAATATGTACACTTCATTTAGTTCTCATTCCTTGCACTTATTAACTACTTAAATATTAATATTATTTAGAATAGTTTCTATATAATAATAATAGAGATACTTATCATAAGATATCTTTATAATTTTATAATAGGTACAAATATTAAATCGAGGTACCCATTCTATGACAGATCTTAACTTACCCTCTATTTTTGTTCCTTTAGTGGGCCTAGTATTTCCTGCGATTGCAATGGCTTCTTTATTTCTTCATGTCCAAAAAAATAAGATTGTCTAGATCCGATGGGACCAAATTTCATCAATTTATTTCAACACTGAATCATAATACAGATATTTGTTTGGTGTAATATGGGACAATATGTGGCTTTTTCCGAACACAAACGAAAGAACTGTTATGCATGCGGATACATGATATCCGCATAAATGTATGTATATGATATGCGGGTATATCTGGTTAAAAATGATCGGCGAATATTTTTATAATAGAAAGTATATGTATCTAGCCAATTATTCCTAATGGTTCATATCAGACTAGTGCTAGTTGATGAAAGTTACTTCGGCATCATGAAAGGTAAAGTCAAATTTTTTCTCAATTCCAATCGAATGCAACTGGATCTAGTATAGTATGAACTGGCGATCAGAACATATATGGATAGAATTTATAACAGGGTCTCGAAAAGCAAGTAATTTTTGCTGGGCCTGTATCCTTTTTTTAGGTTCACTAGGATTCTTAGTGGTTGGAACTTCTAGTTATCTTGGTAGGAATCTGATACCTGGATTTCCATCTCAGCAAATCATTTTTTTTCCACAAGGAATCGTGATGTCTTTCTATGGGATCGCGGGTCTATTCATTAGTTCATATTTGTGGTGCACAATTTCATGGAATGTAGGTAGTGGTTATGACCGATTCGATAGAAAAGAAGGAATAATGTGTATTTTTCGTTGGGGATTCCCTGGAATAAATCGTCGCATCTTCCTTCGCTTCTTTATGAAAGATATCCAATCAATCAGAATGGAGGTTAAAGAGGGTCTTTTTCCTCGTCGTATTCTTTATATGGAAATCAGAGGCCAAGGAAACATTTCCTTGACTCGTACTGATGAGAATTTGACTCCGCGAGAAATTGAGCAAAAAGCTGCTGAATTGGCCTATTTCTTGCGCGTACCAATTGAAGTATTTTGAAATGAACCGAACAGCGAAGAATGAATGTTTTCTCCACATAATAGAAGGAGCTTGCTAATTTCCTTTTTTTTTTAATACAATTGAAGTTTCCTCAGACTGTTCATTCGAGAAAAACATGTTAGATTCCATTTACTCGTTCCGTTGACGCAACAACCCGCTAGAATAAAAGAAAAGCTGGGGAACGTATATGGAACAACTACAACTATTCCAACTATAATAAGAATACATTTTTTTTATACCAAAACCCTTTTGTATCCGTATTTGTATGCGTATAGGGCTCAACTCAATTCTTTTATACTAGTAAAAAGTCTAATAAGTCTAATTAAGTATGAATTCATCAAATATCCGAATATGTATTTCGTAATACAGAATTCATCCTTTTAGGTTAAGCCTCAGATTTTGAACTGATACCGTATTCCTGTGCTGTGGTTAGACGGTGCAACATTTCGAAATAATTAATGGAATTGATCCGGGAGGGTTTTTCGAGTATTTATTGAAAGGAATAAATGAAGATGAAATTCGTTCGAATTTTCCCAATTGAGATACCCGGAAATCCTATTTACTTAATTTATTACTTAATTTATTTACTTTTTATATATTATATATATATTTCTCTATCTATTTATTTCTAATTTTTTTTCATCCGAAAAAGGACCCTTATTTTATTTCTATATTCCTTAATTCCTTCTGGATCTAAGGAGTCAATTATTATACAAAAATGGGAATAGATCCATAGGTTCCATACCTTGTTATAGAACTTGTGCTTTAGAGAAACATCAGATCAGATAGAGTTGACAAATGAAGCAGTTCATTAACAATTCACAGATAAAAAAAATGAAAAAAAAGAAAGCATTGATTTCCCTCCCATATCTTGCATCTATAGTATTTTTGCCCTGGTGGGTCTCTCTCTCATTTCAAAAAAGTCTCGAACCTTGGATTATTAATTGGTGGAATACTAGGCAATCCGAAACTTTTTTGAATGATATTCAAGAGAAAAATGTTATAGAAAAATTCCTAGAATTAGAAGAACTATTCTTGTTGGATGAAATGATAAAAGAATACCCAGAGACACATATACAAAATATACAAAAGCTTCGTATAGGAATACACAAGGAAACGATACAATTGGTCAAAACACACAATGAATATCATCTCCATATCATTTTGCATTTTTCGACAAATATAATATGTTTCGCTATTTTAAGCGGTTATTTTATTCTGGGTAATGAAGAACTTGTCATTCTTAATTCTTGGGTTCAGGAATTCTTCTATAACTTAAATGACACAATAAAAGCTTTTTTGATTCTTTTAGTTACTGATTTATGGATTGGATTTCACTCGACCCATGGTTGGGAACTAATGATTGGTTCGATCTACAATGATTTTGGATTGGCTCATAACGATCAAATTATATCTGGTCTTGTTTCCACTTTTCCAGTTATTCTAGATACAATTGTGAAATATTGGATCTTCCATTTTTTAAATCGCGTATCTCCTTCGCTTGTAGTCATTTATCATTCAATGAATGAATGAAGAACTTATTTGATCTCCTGATATCAATCAAAATTTTTCTTCGCGCATAAAGAAAGCATTTTCCATTTGACTTATTCTTTCTTTATACTTCTACCTATTCAAGGTATTTGTCCTATTTCAATAGAATTATTTCAGTACAATGGCAGACTCGTGGATAGGGAACTATACTAGCTACCTATCTAATTTATTGTAGAAATTCCTGGATGAATGATTGGATCATGCAAAATAGAAATACTTTTTCTTGGGTAAAGGAACAGATCACTCGATCTATTTCTGTATCGATCATGATATATGTAATAACTCGAACATCTATTTCAAATGCGTATCCCATTTTTGCGCAGAAAGGTTATGAAAATCCACGAGAAGCAACTGGGCGAATTGTATGCGCCAATTGCCATTTAGCTAATAAGCCTGTGGATATTGAAGTTCCACAAGCTGTACTTCCTGATACTGTATTTGAAGCAGTTGTTCGAATTCCTTATGATATGCAACTGAAACAAGTTCTTGCTAATGGTAAAAAAGGGGCTTTGAATGTAGGGGCTGTTCTTATTTTACCCGAGGGATTCGAATTAGCCCCCCCCGATCGTATTTCCCCCGAGGTGAAAGAAAAGATAGGAAATCTGTCTTTTCAAAGTTATCGTCCCAATAAAAGAAATATTCTTGTAATAGGTCCTGTTCCAGGTCAGAAATATAGTGAAATCGTCTTTCCCATTCTTTCCCCCGACCCTGCTACGAAAAAAGACGTTCACTTCTTAAAATATCCCATATATGTAGGTGGGAATAGGGGAAGGGGTCAGATTTATCCTGATGGGAGCAAGAGTAACAATACAGTCTATAATGCTACATCCGCGGGTATAGTAAGCAGAATAGTACGCAAAGAAAAAGGAGGATATGAAATAATCATCGTTGATGCATCGGATGGACACCAAGTGGTTGATATTATACCTCCAGGACCAGAACTTCTTGTTTCAGAGGGTGAATCCATCAAGCTTGATCAACCATTAACAAGCAATCCTAATGTAGGGGGATTTGGTCAGGGAGATGCCGAAATAGTGCTTCAAGATCCATTACGCGCCCAAGGCCTTTTGTTCTTCTTTGCATCCGTTATTTTGGCACAAATTTTTTTGGTTCTTAAAAAGAAACAGTTTGAAAAGGTTCAATTATACGAAATGAATTTCTAGATCCAGAGATTCCTTACCATCAAGTTGGTAAAAAACGTGGAATTCTTGTCGATCAATACAATTAAATATATATGATCAAAAAATTCTGTAAATCCCTTTGCTTGCTTTGTTTATACTATTTTTTCGGGATGTATGGAATTCTTTACTTGTATCCCATTCCTAGCACTAGACAATAGGCATACAAAAACAAAGGAAGAGGAGACAAGGGCAAGGACGGGATAAATGAAAGGAACGGTACTGGATTATAAGTCTTACTAATCTTCTATTCGACACAAGAAAAAGGACTTTGTACCCTTTCTTGTGTCGTCTTGTATCGAAATAATAATGATTTTTCTCTTGTTCGCCAAAGATTACTATTTCTTCGTTTCCGGGTCTATCGGAATTCCTTTGTTTAGATTCATAAGAAGTAGTAGACAAACAAAAAGGGTTAGGGGGGGTAATTCATCGAGCAAACGGAACTTTTTCTATTATTCAATTAACTTCAACGTAGAATAGAACTTATTTATAAAAGAAAAAGAAAAATTATTCAAACAAAAAAATTTACTTTAACTCTTTTTATTGAGAAGCGGATTAGATTTGATTTTTACGCATACCCCAATCCTTTTTATTTCATCACCTTTTTTATTTTATCTTTTTTTTATAGAGTAAGGTTCTATTAGTTTAGTATGGAAATGATTTGCAGGATGTCTCATCTGTTTAAATCCATATAATTATCCAGAAAATCGATTGATTCCTTCTTGTTGCTTCTCGTAAGAGTTAATATTATATTATGGAGGAACGACAGAGCCTATAAATCAATCAATAGAAATAGATTCAATTCCGTTGTTCAAAAACATCATAAGAAACAAAGGAATAAAGTGGTTTGAAAGATCAGAGCAAAGGATCCATTTTGTCATTTCTACGAAAATTTTGATTATGTTGACTGGATCACTTTCCCATTTGTATGTTATGGAATAGATCAAAGTCTCATCTCGCTCTAAGAGTAAGCACTCAGCGGTACCTTACGCCTTTCTT